GAGATAATGTGTAATGAGATAATGAAAATAAAAGAAAATAAAAACATATAATAAAAACATATAGAAAATAAAAAAAAAAAAAGAAAATAAAAATATAATTAATATAGAAATAAAAAAAAAATTTCAAAACTGAAAAAATTTCAGTAGTCATATGGAGTAAAATATCTAGGGATTTCGAGCATATTCTTTTCGCAGTATTTTTTTTTCATTTTTTTTCATTAATATCTGTGTATAGGATCATTGCTTCTATTGATTTGATACGAATACATTACATAAACATAATCTAAAGCACCGAACGAACGATTCTATTTTTTCTCCTTTCCTTATCCTGGATTTCATTTCTATTTTCCTTAATTGATTTGATTCAATCCGTTGAGTTGCGAATTTACATATAACAACTCATATCTTTCTATACAAAATACAAAAAAATTCGAAACTTTTTTCTTGTACTATACCGACTGACCCTCTCAGAAATAAAATAAAAAGAATCGAGTTATTTCATTAGAGTTAGAATGAAAAAAAAAAAGAGTCATTCCATTTCAGACCAATCTCGAGTACTAAAGAAAGATCGCGATTTGGAATGAACCAAAATACAAAATACTTGTTTGTTTTGTTACGGCAATAACACTTAGTAATTAGTAATTAGTAATAGTAAGACCACCCGATGGGTTGGATTTCACTACAAGAAAAAGGTTTGTTTTACAGCAAACCTACATTACACAATGAAACATACCACAGAGTGGTATAATAAATAGACGGAATCGTAAATTATCTAATCTACATAAGAAAGATACTTCTAATAGAAAGAATTAGACATTATCGAATGATTTGACAGACCAAATCCCAAAACCAACTCAACTCATAGAATATAGAAGAAGGAAATTGATACATTTAGGACCAATTCATTATCTCTGCATTATCTCTGAATCAATCAATTGGGGTTGTTGTTCTGCCAAAAAGCGATTAGTCAGGCGACTCCACAAAACAAATACAAGAATAGGTCCTAGATCTATGTGACTGTTGAAGTTTTTAGACAGAATCATGTCATGATTCTCACTTCATAAATTGACCGGATTCGATATACCAACGCAAAAATGTATCACTAACTCTTTAATCATGGACAGGAAAAGAGGAAAAAGGTCATATGATATGTAATCCATCCACGAAGATTAATGAAGGAAGATGAGTATTTTATCCGAGATTTTACAAATACTGATTAGATCTATTGGAATGAATTATTGTTTTTTATTTATTGTTTTTATTTTCATGTCCCTATGTATTTACATGAACATATGGTAATACTTTTGGACCAACCAACCGGCTAGTCTATAAACAAGTACTAATGAGGAAATGAAAACTATACTAAAACGAAAATAGAATGTATTAGGGCTATACGGACTCGAACCGTAGACCTTCTCGGTAAAACAGATCAAACTGATTATTATCGAAATGATTCGAACTGTTTCAAAGACCCAACATGCATTTTGTTGCATTGGGCTCTTTCATAAACTGATGTAAAGATCAGTTAGTCCACCATATTTTTCTTTACAGGAAAATAATGAGATGGCTCCATGTGCTCTGATTCATCATTTGTATTCTGATCTAGGAGCAATACCAAAGTGTTTCAAAGAAGGGTTACCTTGACTTAGGTCTGCCTTCGGCCTAGATCAAACTAAGTTAGATGGATTCTCTATCGCTACGCTGCAAGAGTCGAATATGAGACTTCATACACCTTAAAGTTCATAGGACGAAAAAAGAAAGGTTATTTTGAGGCCCTTATACTCATTATGCCTAGCATTGAATGGACTGGGTATTTACCTTATCAACTATCAAATCAATGGTGGGTTCTATTTGATTTGGCACCTGAATTCGCACCTGAATCGGACCGAACCCAATATTTGTCCGGCTATTGTTCTCTTGTTCCCTCGAATCTATGGAGTAAGACATCGATTTGTCAATAAGATCAATTATGTTTATTGCATAATGGGCTCCCTTGAAAAGCATTGACGCACGTGTAAACGAGGTGCTCTACCTAACTGAGCTATAGCCCTTGTCATAGATATATTAACATATGGATAATTTCTTGTCAAGATGGATATTCCATAATCCCACATGATAGCTCTCTGATCTGTCTACTGTTAACAGATTGGTATTGCTTAGAAATAATATTCCACTTATAATCCTATAAGTGATGGGTCCTTTTTTGGTGATAAATAACCTACTTAACTCAGTGGTTAGAGTATTGCTTTCATACGGCGGGAGTCATTGGTTCAAATCCAATAGTAGGTAGAACTTATTAGATACCGAATTGAGTGATATCTAATAAGTTTTTCTACCCATTTTCTTTTTTTTTTCGTTATATCAGATTAGACTTGATTGTGTTCAATTGGCAGAATAAAAATGTGGTGTATAATAATACAGTTCTAAAGAACTTCTTTTGATTATTTTGATGTATTGACTTGACTAGGAGGAAATAGCATTTACAGCCTCTACTCGTGTC